TTCTATAATTTGGTTTGATCTTGTAGTCCAAATAATCCCGTACCATGATGTATCTAATATAGTAGTAATTAGCGAAACAAGAATACTTGTACAAACCAACGAAGTAAGGCCATTCCCAATGGTCCACAGATTAAAATCTTTATAATATTCTGAACCATTCATGAACATCACAGCAAATAGGATTAAAACATTTATGGCTCCCACATAAATAAGGAGCTGGGCAGCAGCTACAAAATGAGAATTTGAGAGAATATAGAATAAGGATATACAAACAAGAACCAATCCCAACGAAAAGGCAGAATAAATTGGATTGGTAAGTAATACCACTCCCAGGCCCCCTAATATAAGACCCGATCCCAGAAAAACTAAAAGAAAATCGTGTATTGGTCCAGGCAAATCCATTATATGTAAAATAAGAGATAAATAAATCGAAATGCTTTTCATGATCTTATTGACACGACCAGGAATTTTTTTTTTTTATGATACGTTCCTAATTGAATAAAATCCTAATCTATTAGGTATGAATTGATCTAAGTACAAGTTTCGTTTTTGATTCTGTTTTTTTTTGTTCGGTTCGAAAGGGTATTTTGTTTTTTGAAACTATATATTTCGAAATAATTACGAATATATTAATAGATTTTCAATAAAAATGAATTCGAAATTCTTATCAACCGGTTAATTTGTAATTGAATTTTTATTTATTGACCAAACAAAGAGAAAGGCCTCATTCTTTTAATTCAAACCAAACATTCTTTTAACTTAAACCAAAATGGAACCTTAAAAGAATTGGAAATTTCTTTTTAATAGTTAATAGACTAGTAGGCTTACTTACTCAGTTTTTCTTTGAGGCGAATTCGAAATTGTTTGAATTGTATAATCGTCAATTACTGACATTGGTAAACGGCCCAAAGCAATTTGATTATAATTCAATTCGTGACGGTCGTAAGTAGAAAGTTCATATTCTTCAGTCATTGATAAACAATTTGTTGGACAATACTCAACGCAGTTACCACAAAATATACAAATTCCGAAATCAATACTGTAATTAAGCAATCGTTTTTTTCGAATATCCGTTTCAAATTTCCAATCAACAACAGGCAGATCTATAGGGCATACACGAACACATACTTCACAAGCAATGCATTTATCAAATTCAAAATGGATTCGCCCGCGGAAACGCTCTGATGTGATTAATTTTTCATAAGGGTATTGAATAGTTACGGGTAAACGATTTGCGTGGGATAAGGTAATCATGAAACCTTGACCAATGTACCTTGCTGCTCGGACTGTTTGGTGGCCATAATTCATGAACCCAGTTACCATAGGGAACATATCGTGAATATCTATGAATAATTTTATGTTTGTTTCTTTCTCTTGTTTGAACCAAGTCATGAATCTCGTATTCTTTTTTTCTTTACAGTGAAAGAAGTTGGAAAGAAGTTGTTAATAATAGATTACCGAGAGAAATGGGTAAAAGAAATTTCCATCCAAGATTTAATAATTGGTCCATTCTTAACCTAGGTAAAGTCCATCTTGTTGCGATAGAAAGAAACAAAAACAAATAAGTTTTAGCTAATGTAATAAAGATACCAATTGTCGTTCCAAAGATTCCATTCATTTTATTTATTTCAAATAGCTCAGGGACGAATACGTACGGAATGGAAATATTCCAACCCCCCAAGTAAAGAACTGTTACAAATAACGAAGAAAGTAATAAATTTAGATAGGAAGCAACGTAAAATAAACCAAATTTGATACCCGAATATTCGGTTTGATACCCTGCTACTAATTCTTCCTCGGCTTCTGGTAAATCAAAAGGTAATCTCTCACATTCTGCTAGAGAAGAAATTAGAAAAACGATAAACCCTATTGGCTGACGCCACAAATTCCATCCCCAAAACCCATATTTTGATTGCGCCTCAACTATATCAACTGTACTTGAACTGTTAGATAATTATAGTCGATGATAACATCACTGTTTCCATCGCTAGTCCAAAACCGTACATGAGGTTTTCACCTCATACGGCTCCTCGTGGGTCACAAATAAATTTAAGGACCGAATCAGTATTATTTCTCTTCGTATGGTTGTAGAATAGATAGAGAAAAACTGATTGGAAGGTCCAAAATTATACCAATGGAATTCTGTCTGCTATATTATGAAGAATAAAAAAAGTGCTTCTGAATTGATCTCGCCCGTTAATAATTTCAATTTTTATTTGTTGAGTAATAACTTAAGCCTTCAATAAAATACTTCTTGTAGAAATAGCAATAGATATTTCAACCCATTGTTTTCGATTACGAAAAAAATGAAATAAACATTACATTAGCTCATAAATCCTGACACGGATTATATCTCTCTATATATATGAAAGAAAGAAAAAAAAAAGATTTCTTTTTTATTCTTTCTTTTTCGTTCCTATTCTTCTTTCTGATTTGAGAAAACTACGAATGGGGGCTTAAACTAAAAAATAGTAAAGGATTATTTCGTTCCTGATAGTCATTACTTTAATCGGTGGATAGGAGCATACTCTGGACCGGAATCGTGGGAAGTACTGCCTACTCATTTCTACTAATTTAAAGCCCCAATTAGTATTCTTTTTATGTTATCCAGAAATATCGTTTTATATAATTTACATAATCTCCATTACTAATCCTTTGTGTATTTTGGTGTTCCTAACCATCCACTCATTTTTTTTGTTCAATCCCCCGTTTGGTTTGGCAATACATGTCTGGGAATCCATACAAAAGATAGCCAAACCTCTATACGGTTGATCTTTTGAGCCCGCTTCAAGCTAGATTGACTAATCAACCCGTCTTGGGGTTCCGCTTACGTTTTCTTCCACTTAACTCTTGTACATAGGAAATGAGATTCCATTTTTTTGTTTAATTTACTGCGAATTTATAAGCTGCTTTCTTTCACTCATATATAACTATCTAATTTAGTTTATCAACCTGAAGGATAATAAAAAACGAAGATATCTATTCAATCCATTCAGCTTATTTTCTAGAACGAAAGGAATAGGGAAAAGAAAAGTTTATATTTCAACGAATCGCACGTAGAGATATTGATAAAACACATAGAGTTAATGGTATTTCATAACTAATCGATTGAGCAGCAGCTCGCAGACCACCTAAAAAGGAATATTTATTATTTGATCCGTATCCTGACATAAGAAGTCCAACAGGAGCAATACTTGAAATGGCAATCCATAAAAAAATACCGATATTGAGATCGGCTAAAATAAGGCGAGAGCTAAAAGGAATTACTGAAAAACTTAGTAAAATGGGTATGACTGCTATAGACGGTCCAATACTGAATAAACGAGTATTTCCTCTAGATGGAAGAATATTCTCTTTGAAAAGCAGTTTTGTTCCATCTGCTAGAGCTTGAAGAATTCCCAAAGGACCGGCGTATTCAGGCCCAATACGTTGTTGTATTCCTGCAGATATTTCTCTTTCTAACCATACAATTACTAGTACACCTATTGTGATTCCCAATACAAGAGTCAAAATAGGGACAAACATCCATATGATCCCATAGACCTCTTTTAAAGATTCCAATCTGTAAAAGGAATTGATATCTTGTACTTCTGTTGTATAAATTATCATTTCAACGATCAACTTCTCCCATAATGATATCTATGCTACCTAGTATCGTCATAATATCAGCCAATTTCATTCTTTTAACTAATTGAGGAAGAATTTGCAAATTGATAAAACCCGGCGGGCGAATTTTCCATCTCCAAGGAAAACCACTTTGATCCCCTATCAGAAAAATTCCTAATTCTCCCTTTGGGGCTTCCATTCTCGCATAAAGTTCTTGTCTCGGTAATTCAAATGTAGGAGAAGGTTTTTTACTAATGAATCGATATTCAAAATCATTCCATTCTGGATCCCTTTCTCGATCAAAGCATCGGAGTTCTAAATTCTCATAGGGACCTCCCGGAATTCCTTCCAGGGCCTGTTGAATTATTTTTATGGATTCCGTCATTTCACTGATTCGGACTAAATAACGAGCTAATGAATCTCCTTCTTTTTGCCACTGGATTTCCCAATCAAATTCGTCGTAACACTCATAATGATCAACTTTACGAAGATCCCATTTGATTCCAGATGCTCGTAGCATTGGGCCGGATAAACCCCAATTTATTGCTTCTTCTCCACCAATAACGCCTACCCCTTCAACTCGTTCTAAAAAAATAGGATTTCGCGTAATAAGTTTTTGATATTCAACAATTCCTGTTAAAAAATAATCGCAGAAATCCAAACATTTATCTATCCAGCCATAAGGTAGATCGGCCGATACTCCTCCGATCCGAAAATAATTATGCATCATTCTCATACCGGTGGCAGCTTCGAATAGATCGTAGACTAATTCTCTTTCTCTGAAAATATAGAAAAAGGGGGTCTGTGCACCAATATCGGCCATAAAAGGTCCAAGCCATAATAGATGAGAAGCTATACGACTCAACTCCAACATAATTACTCTGATATAGCTGGCTCTTTTAGGGACTTGAATATTGCCCAATTTTTCTGGTCCATTTACGGTTATTGCTTCCGTGAACATAGTAGCTAAATAATCCCAACGTGTTACATAAGGCAAATATTGTATAATTGTTCGGTTTTCCGCAATTTTTTCCATTCCTCTGTGTAAATAACCTAATATTGGTTCACAGTCAACAACATCTTCACCATCTAGAGTAACGATGAGACGAAGAACACCGTGCATTGATGGGTGGTGAGGTCCCATATTGACTATCATAAGGTCTTTTTCTGTAGCTGATAGATTCATAAGTTTTTCCTCGATTCATTCTTACCTGAATTGTTGAAAACGAAAAGAAGTACATCAAAATGAAAAATCTAATAAATCGACAAATTCAAATTTTTCAAATTAACGATTTTTTGATTCCCGAATATCCAACTCGCTAATTAATTCTTTATAACGTATTTTATTTTTCTTTGATAAATAAGACAGCATCCGTTGACGTTTTCCTAGAATTTTACGTAGACCTCTCTGAGATAAATAGTCTTTTTTGTGCAATTCCAAATGTGAAGTAAGTCTTCGTATCTTATTGGTGAAACTGACTATTTGAAATTCAACGGACCCCTTGTTTTCTTCTTTTTTTTCTTGAAAAATAACTGAGATGAATGAATTTTTTACCATAAAACAAAAATGTCTCTCCCCCCCCCCTTTTTTTTGAATGTGAATTTTACTGATCAGTAATAATAATACCAGTCATTTTGATATGCACAATGATTTGAAGTTCGTTATGAACTTTATAATTTTTTCAAATCAAATTAATCAATCCGGTTTTCAATTTGATTCGTATAGGGATACAAAAGAGTAATATATTTCTATTTCTACAAAAGAGAAAATTTTAGAGTTCAAATAAGAGGATTTTGTTGATTCATTTGTCGATCTAATTGATTCATTTGTCGATCTAATTGATATGTATGTCATTAAATTAGTATCATGTATCAGAATGGAATGTAAGACAATCCTTGTGCCCATCTATTTGTTTTCATAGACCTAACATGGTACATACATAATATATGGGAAAATGTACCATTAACGAATTTTCAAACGCGGATACATATGTATCCTTACCATACTGAAACGACTGCCATTATTAGTATTAAACCAATAGCGATTCATACAAGCTAAATCTTCTAATCGATAATTGGGCCAAAGAAAGAGCTTTAATTTAATTAGTTTCTTTTTATCACTATCAAGATGTTTGTTTTTATTCAAAACTTGACCACAGTTTTTTACATTATTTAAAAATACTGGATTTCTATGCATACCATTTTTTTCCCTTGAATTGAAAGAAATTCGAATTCGCAATTCTCTCCGGTGGTTAGGGGATAAAATATTTTCAGGAACAAACAAATCATAATGATTTTTGTCTTTATTTTCAGTCATTTTTTGATGTCTTGCAATGGATTCATCAAAATTCTTTTTATCAATATAGTTTTTTTCTTGGTATCTTTGATTAATTTGGTGTTTATTTTTATGAACCAATGAAATACTTATAGTTTGATATAGAATAAATTGTCCATCATTTTTTACAGACAGGCGAATTGGTTCGATAATCAATATTCCTTTTTTCATTAATTCTCTAAGAGTTAAATCCTTCTCAATCATCAAAATATCCAGATTCATTTCTCCCCTTTGAATAGAGGATATAACAATTTCGTTTGGATTTATCAGTCTAAGCAAGAGACAATATACTTTGATATTATTGATTATTCTTTGATTTAAAGAATCATCCCATCTCAATTGAAAACGCAAATACCTTTTTAGGAAGAAATCAAGCTCTGCTTCCGCGTTGCTCTTCTTTTTCTTTCTACGTTTTTTTCTGTCTGATTTACCATAATCTTCTTCAACATCTTTTTCTTGGTTTGAGAGAACGGATCTAAAATTTCCTTGTTTTTGTGCATCTGATACAAGATCCCCTTCACCTATGGGTTCTTTTTCTTCTTGATTTCGATTCTCTAATCCAAGAATTTTTTTTTCATTCGGTGCTATAGCTATAAGGGGGTCCCTTTTTTTATTTTCAATAATATTTTTATTAATGCTTCCATTTCCATTAAAATTTAAAAGAAGTAGTTTTATTGGTATGATCCATGGTTTAAGCTTATATGCATTATATAGTAGCACAAATTCTGGGAAGAACCAAAGTTCCAGATTCGATATAGGACGACTTAGTATTTCTTCATTCATTCCCATCCAATCAAAAAAGAAGCCCTTTTGATTGGATGGGTTGCTTTCTTGATCTTGATAAATCGTGAAATAAAAAGGGTCCCTCTTATTAATTTTATCAATTATTTGATAATTATTAACCACAGTCTTAATAGTTTTGTTACTCTCGGTACTGGTATCGACCCAGGACTCAATATCGGACTTATTTCTAAGACAAAAATGAAGAATTCTCCAATTAATAAATTTTCTATGCCAAAATTTTCCCGTAGCATCTAGAATATCGTCTTCTCCTAGATAATTATGGATAGGGATAGCTCCCAGTGTATCAAAAAATTTGCGTTTATCCATGTTGTAATTATAAGAAATCTCTTCCCTCTTATTTACTTGTAATGGTGATCCATAAGTATATGAGTCCCTCTTATCTTGATAATTAATAGATTTATATGATAAAAAATCATATCCATAGTGTTTTTTAAAATTATATTTTTTATATTTTTGTTCTTGATTCAGTTTATATTCTTGATTAAGTAATGAATTCGCTTGAAAATCATTTTTTTTTTCGTAATGAAGTAATATTTCTTTTTCATCTGAATCCCATTTTGTTAAATCTTTATTTTGAGCCATATAGTGTTGATTGACTCTATTTCGCCATTGTCCTGGTACTAATCTAAGCCATCTACTCTTAAATAAATCATATTCATAATGACTCCTTAACCAGTTTTTCCATTCCTTCATTCCAGAATGCCAAAAGATTTTCTGTCTTAACCCATAATGATGTCTTAATCTGGAATGAGATATTCCTTGTTCTTCAAAATAATCTTTTATTTCATTTTTAAGAAAAAGAGATGTTCCGTTATATTGAAGGATAGGTTTGAATTTATAAAAACTAATAACTTGGGTTTGTGATAATTTGTAAAATACATATGCTTGTGAGAGGGAGGATAAGTCACAAAAAGCTTTTGCATTTTTATTTCTAATATTAGAAAGTGAGTTTTTTATAGTTGAAATAAAATGAATTGTATTTTTATTTGTTTTATTAATTCTTTCTTGATTTGATTCGTTATTGTAAATGAATTTATCAATCATTTTTTTTGTTGATTCAATAAAAAGTTGTGTATTGGTTCTTGGAATATTAATGATATATAGAAAAATATCTATGTATATCTTTTCAATGAAAAATTTTATAAAAAAATAGAATTTACGGATTAATCGAATATTTCTTCTTTTTAATATTTTCAAAATTTTTTTTGATGATTCTAATATTTTATCCTGATAACTTATTTTGGTCGAACTACTATTTGTTTCTTGATTTAGAAATTCGTTTTTCTTGTCTTTTATAATTTTTTCTATTTGATTTTTGATTGTGTTTGTTCTCTTAGTCAGATCTTTTATTTTTTTTTCTGTTAATGAATAATTTGTCCACTCCATAGATTGAATTTGAAGGGATGATTTGTGAATCATCTTATTACTGATTATCGAATCCTTTTTAGTTTCGCCCAATTCATATATTTCTCTCAACCCCAAAAATGGGATTGGATTTATTTTTGAAAGTTCTTTTATTATTCCCTTTAAAAATAGAATGCTTTGAGTGATCCATTTTTTTGTTTCTTTTGAGACTTTTGGAAACAATTTAGTTCTTTCTTTTAAAATTGTTAAAGCTATAAAACATTTAGTTTTCAATTTTTTAATTTTTTTTTTTAGTTCTTTAAAAATAGGATCAAAAAACGAACGCCGTTTTCGAGGAGAACCGAAAGGTAGTTCAGTTTCCATTCCCCAAACCGTTAAAAAGCAAAAATCATTCTTTTGACCTTTCTTTTTTTTCATTGGATCTTTATGAGAGGGTTGTAGTTTTAATCTGTGCCAAGGTTTCAGGCAAAAAGGAAATAGGATCTTGATTTGAATACCGTCTGTTAACCAGTTTTTTGGAAATTCTGTTTCGGATAATTGAACACCATTATAAGTGCATTTAACATGCATTTCTCGATTCCAATCCTTTAAATCCTCGGACCACTCAGGAAATTGAAATAATAACATACGGGCAATGTTTTTAGCTATTATCAATGAAGGTAATATAATATATTTTCTAAGAATCGATTGGGTTATTAACACGGAGCCCCTTATTACTTGAGCAAGTAAAATGCTATCCCAAGCTTCTGCTATGTCTATCCGCATTTTCTCTTCTCTTTTGTATTTTTCTCTTTTGTCCTCGTCTTTTTTCTCAATCTTTTTTTCTGTATAATCATAAATTTTTGATTCGTTGTTTTTCCATATCCAATTTCGAGACATTAGTTTCATCGGCCCAGAAATATCAAAAGAAAAAAAGAGGGGTTTGTCTACTCTGTCCAAAAAAAGTGGGGAATGCACATTTGCTTGAAACAGTTCCCAAGTAATTGTTTTACGTCTTTGGGCACGCATGGAACCTTTTATTATGTCTCGACGAAAATCCGATTGTTGCGAATAGCGTATCAAAGCCACTTCGTCTGTTTGATCAGGATCATTAGCATCCTTGGTATTAGTATAAGTAGTATTAGTATAAGTATCGGCGTTTGACTGGTTATTAGTAAAAATAACTACGCGCTTGGATTTTCTTGAACGAATTTCATGCTCTGCTGTTACGTTTTCCTCGGTTTCTCCCTCCTGTTGTTCTAAATCGTCGATTAATTTGTATGACCATCGAGGAACTTTTTTACTTATTTCTTTTATTCCAATAGATTTTTTTCTAATTGTTTGATTGTTGGGATTAGTTATAACTATATTGAATAAAAATTTTAAAATTTTGACTCGATCCTCGGAATCGATATTTCCCTGTTCATCTTCTCTTTCTGTCAATAAAGAAAGTTCTTTTTCTGTTGATAATGATTTTATATTGAGTGTATCTATTGTCTGTTGAAATTCGTGATAATCAGTAGTAAGAAGTATAGCATGAATCTTATTTATCCAAAAAGGATCCGTGTTTTTTTTTTTAGAAGTTTGATTTATGCTTAAAGGTGAAAACCTTTTTTTGATTCTTCCGCGGTAGGGTCCATGCAAGAAAGGATCATATATTTTAGGCAAGTATTTTCTTTTAGTTTCATTATTAGAGAATCGAGTCCTTTTTTCAAGTATGCCCAGATCAAAAGATTCCTTATCTAAAGATTCGACTCTATTTATAAACTCCTTACTTAAATTTCTTCTTTTTAGTTCATTGATAAAACTCCAATCAGTATACAATTCGTCAGAAAACAATTTTTCTGGTGTGAAAAAATAGATTTTTTTTTGTATCATTTCTCCAAAAGTTGCTAAACTAGGTGGATACGT